ATGCGTTGACTATTTTCAACAAATCATAAAGATATTGGTACTTTGTACATTTTATTTGGTATATGATCTGGGTTAGTTGGGACTGCTCTTAGTTTGCTTATTCGAGCTGAATTAGGACAACCAGGAGCTTTACTTGGTGATGATCAACTCTATAATGTGATTGTTACAGCTCATGCCTTTGTAATAATTTTTTTTCTTGTTATACCTATAATGATTGGTGGGTTTGGGAATTGATTAGTTCCTTTAATACTTGGAGCTCCTGATATAGCTTTTCCTCGTTTAAATAATATAAGCTTTTGACTTTTGCCTCCAGCTTTATTATTATTACTTTCTTCAGCAGCTGTTGAAAGTGGAGTAGGAACTGGATGAACAGTTTATCCTCCTTTATCAGGTAATTTAGCTCATGCCGGTGGATCTGTAGATTTAGCAATTTTTTCGCTTCATTTAGCTGGTGCTTCTTCAATTTTAGGAGCTGTAAATTTTATTACTACTATTATTAATATACGATGACGAGGAATACAATTTGAGCGATTGCCTTTATTTGTATGATCTGTAAAAATTACTGCTATTTTATTACTTCTTTCTTTACCTGTATTGGCTGGTGCTATTACTATACTTTTAACTGATCGAAATTTTAATACTGCTTTTTTTGATCCAGCAGGAGGTGGAGATCCTATTTTATATCAACATTTATTTTGATTCTTTGGACATCCAGAAGTATATATTTTAATTCTTCCTGGGTTTGGAATAATTTCTCATATTGTAAGTCATTATTCTTCAAAAAAAGAAACTTTTGGTACGTTAGGAATAATTTATGCGATATTAGCTATTGGTGTATTAGGATTTATTGTATGAGCTCATCATATATTCACAGTTGGAATGGACGTGGATACTCGTGCATATTTTACAGCTGCTACTATAATTATTGCTGTTCCAACTGGAATTAAAGTATTTAGATGACTTGCAACTATTCATGGAGCTAAGATTAAATATGAGACTCCTATACTTTGAGCTTTAGGATTTATTTTTCTTTTTACTGTGGGGGGATTAACAGGAATTGTTTTATCTAATTCGTCTCTTGATATTATATTACATGATACTTATTATGTAGTTGCTCATTTTCATTATGTATTATCTATAGGAGCTGTATTTGCTCTATTTGCGGCTTTTAATTATTGATTTCCTTTGCTGTCAGGTGTTACTTTACACTCACGATGGACAAAAGCACATTTCTATATTATATTTATTGGAGTAAATGTAACTTTTTTCCCACAACACTTTTTAGGATTAAGTGGTATACCACGACGGTATTCAGACTATCCAGACTGTTATACAAAATGAAATGTAGTATCCTCTATTGGTTCAATAATTTCATTTGTAGCTGTTTTATATTTTATAGTAATTGTATGAGAGGCTTTAGTAGCTCAACGTAGTGTAATTTGAAGAACTCATCTAAGAACTGCCTTAGAGTGAGATAATATTTTACCAAGAGATTTTCATAATGCCCCAGAGACTGGAGCATTAGTTGCCAATTAATTTAATATTATAAGATATGAGTCTATGAGGTCAGTTAGGATTCCAAGATGCTGCATCTCCTTTAATAGAGGAATTAATTTTTTTTCATGATCATGCAGTGATGATTTTAGTTATAATTATCAGTTTAGTTGGTTACGCTGCTGTATGTTTAATGGGTAACAAATTTACTTGTCGTTCCCTTGTTGAAGGTCAAGAAATTGAAACTATTTGAACTATTATTCCTGCAATTATTTTAATTTTTTTAGCACTTCCTTCTCTACGTTTATTATATCTCTTAGATGAAGTTGGGGATTGTGGATTAACATTAAAAAGTATTGGACATCAATGATATTGAAGTTATGAATATTCTGATTTTTTAAATATTGAGTTTGATTCTTATATAATTCCAACTAACGAATTAGAAAGAGGCGACTTCCGTTTACTAGAAGTAGATCACCGAATTGTATTACCTACTCAAACAGATATTCGAGTACTAGTTACATCTGCAGATGTAATTCATTCATGGGCAATTCCTGCGCTTGGAGTAAAAGCAGATGCAATTCCAGGTCGATTAAATCAACTTAGTTTTTATATTAAATACCCTGGTGTATTTTATGGACAATGTTCTGAAATTTGTGGAGCTAATCATTCTTTTATACCTATTGTAGTGGAAGCTATTCCACTGGAAAACTTTATGAAATGAGTGGTTCATGTTTCTGAATAAATTATAAGAGATTAGTTAAAATATAATATAAAATTGTCAGTTTTATGTTACTAATAGGGTTTAGTATCTCTTGTATGCCTCAGCTTTCTCCACTAAATTGAATTTTTTTATTTTTACTATTTTGAACTGCGGTTTTAATAGTTTCTGTTTTGATTTGATGATCTAAAAAGATCTATTTTTTAACAAAGACGTCAGATGTTACTGATGCTAAAGAAAATAAATGAAATTGATAAGAATGCTAGTTGACATTTTCTCTTCTTTTGATGATAGAAATCAAGTTTTTATATCTATATATTTTTTAATATGAATTTTTTCTTTAGTTGTTATTTTAATTTTTAGTTCTAGTTATTGAATTGCTTTACCAAGTTGACTTGCCTTTATTAATACTTTTAAAGATACAGGATCATCCCAAATCTTTCGATCATTTGGATTAAATTTAGGTGGATTTTTAAATGTAGTAAGAGGTCTATTTTTATTTTTAATTTTTATAAATTTAAGAGGATTAATTCCTTATGTTTTTAGTCCTACTAGTCATTTAGCTGTATCTTTATCTTTAGGTTTACCTTTATGACTTTCTTTAATTATTTCTGCTATCTTCTTTAATCCAAGATCTGTAATTGCTGGGTTATTACCTATAGGAGCTCCAGCTCCTCTAAATCCGTTTTTGGTTATTATTGAAACAGTAAGAATCATAGTTCGACCCATTACTTTATCTGTACGATTAACAGCTAATATAAGAGCTGGACATATTGTATTAACTTTAATTGGAAATTATTTAACTGCTAGATTTTTCCTTTCAGGTGTATTTTCAATAGTTCTTCTTATTTCCATTCAAATTTTTTATACTATTTTTGAATTTGGTATTAGTATGATTCAAGCTTATATTTTTTGTTTATTAATTACTTTATATTCAGATGAACATCCTCATTAATTTAGATATAATAAACTAATTATTTAAATTAACTGTAAAAGAACTCTAGTTCATTTTTGGGGTATGAACCCAACAGCTTTATATTTAGCTTATTTTACATACATTTGTTGAGGAAATTTAATTCCGTTAATAGATCTACAGTCTATCGCTTATTTCTCAGCCATCAAACAAAACTTGCTAGAATATTTAATTCCATTTTCGAACTTGCAATTCAATGTTTTATTTAAACTATAGCAGGTCAAGATTTAAAAAATTATTTTTATTTCAGGCTTTGAAGGCCCACAGTTTTTTTAACTTAAAATCTTACCAGGAGGTATGATCCTCTCTTAAGAAATCAAAATTCTTCGTGCCCGAACACTGCTTTGTAAATTTTTATATCTCTTTTAAATTCTATTAATCTTTTTACTTGGAAGGCAAATGTACTATATCATACTCAAGAGATAAATAAAATATTTCTAATAATATAATTTTATTCTTTTAGAACGAAAATCTAACGTGCTTAAAACACTCTAGAAATCTTTGTTTGTTTTTTAAAAAATAACATGTTTCTTTAAAAATTAGGAATATTTATGGAAAACATATTTATTTTTTAGTATAAATAAGCTTGGCTCTGACTTTAAAATATAATAATAGCAAAGGAATACACATGGTTTTTATTGATAGTAGTGAGGTTAATAATTAAATAATTATTTGTAAAAAACAAGAAAGTTATTTATTTATTAAAGTATTATAAATTATATAATTCTAGGACTGAACCACTATACACCAGTGTCAAATATTAATAAAGAAACGAAAGTTTGCTTTAGATTAGCTAAGAGATTTGGTTAACTTGGTGCCAGCATCCGCGGTTAGACCAAGAAATCAAGTTATATAATATAGGTAAAAAGACAGTTAAATAAATACTATTATGTTTTTAGATTTTTTATTTAAAAGTAAAATTTGAATATAAAAAAATATTTTAATGAAAACTTAAATTTATATTGAAGCTGTGACAATTTAGGGATAAACTAGGATTAGATGCCCTATTATTCTAAATTATAAATCGATATCTTATATATTTACCTGAGTACTACGAGTCCAAAAACTTAAAACTCAAAGAGCTTGGCGGTACTTTATACCCTTCAGGGGAACCTGTCTCATAATCGATAATCCACGTGAAACCTTACCTTTTTTAGCTACCATACAGTATGTATACCGTCGTCGTTCAGGCAACTTCTAAAAATATAAAAGTTGACAAGCAAGAATTATAAATAATCTTTGACGTCAGATCAAGGTGCAGCCAATAAAAAGGAGAGGATGGGTTACAATTAATAATTATAATTACGGAATAAAGAATTAAATGCTTTAATGAAGGAGGACTTGAAAGTAAAAATTTATATATAAATTTTTTGAATATGGCTCTGAAGTGTGCACACATCGCCCGTCGCTCTCGTTGAAAAATGAGATAAGTCGTAACATAGTAGGGGTAATGGAAATTGTCCCTGGATGAAAAACGTAGCATAAATTAATGCAATTCATTTACACTGAATATATACTTTATTTATAAGTCGTTTTTAAAATAAAAATCTTAATTAATATTTAATCATAATTAAATTGTCAAGAAACATCTATTAATATTGTAAAGGAGATTGAAACTTTATTTATCAATAATTTTTAAGTACTGAGAAGGAAACTTATTATTTTTTAAAAAGTAATGATTTTTTCATGTACCTTTTGTATCATGGTTTAGCTAGATTTAATTTAGAATTTAAAATTCTCGAAACCTAATGAGCTACTTTTATTTATTTATTTTAGTATATAAAAACTAGTTGTAGCAAAAACTTTTTTAAAAATAAAAGTAGAAATGAAATTTTATCCGTATTAGGTGATAGCTAGTTCTTTTTTAAAGATATAGAAGTATCAAAACTTATAAATATAAATTTAAAATATGTTAAATTTAGTATATAAAGTTGGATAAATTTTTAAAGATAAGCTTAAAAATAAATAAAATTATTTACATTAAACTTTTTTGAAATTTAAGCTTGAAAATAGTTAAAATTTTAAAATTTGTTATAATTTATTAAGATTGAAAAGAAAAGATAAATATGTATAAAATTTAAAAAAGAATTATTAAAAACAAGAATAATAAATATTAATGCTAAAATGAGTATTTTATCTATATAATTTTTTTTGATTATTTAAATATCAAAATTGTAATTATTTTTCTCAAAAAATTTTTATAAAGGAACTCGGCAAATATTTACTCTGCCTGTTTATCAAAAACATGGCTCCTTGTAAACTAAAAGATAAGGAGTCGGACCTGCCCAGTGATATATTAATTCATTAATAATTTTTTTTCTTGTTATATCTATAATGATTGGTGGGTTTGGGCCAAGACCGAAGCTTGCGGCCGCGGTACCCTGACCGTGCAAAGGTAGCATAATCATTTGCCCTATAATTGAGGGCTAGTATGAATGGTTTGACAAGAGTAATACTGTCTCTATAAAAATTTCCTGAATTTATTTTTTAGGTGAAGAATCCTAAATAAAATTAAAAGACAAGAAGACCCTATCGAGCGTTAAAATCTATTTATAAAATAAGAARAATTATAAAAKATTTTTAGTTATAAAAAATTTTGGTTGGGGCGACTAAGGAACAAATAAAGCTTCTTATAATTTTAAAAATCTATAAATAATGATCCATTTATTTAATGATTAAAAGAATTAGTTACCGTAGGGATAACAGCATAATCCATTTTGAGAGTTCATATCGAAAAATGGGTTTGTGACCTCGATGTTGGACTAGAATATCCTACAAGATGCAGAAGTCTTTAAGGGTTGGTCTGTTCGACCATTAAAATTCTACATGATCTGAGTTCAGACCGGCGTGAGCCAGGTCAGTTTCTATCTTTAATTTAAAATTTAAATTTAGTACGAAAGGACCAATTTAAAACAAAAATTGTTTATTTTTGATAACTTATAATTATTTAATAAATAAATTAATATATACATAGAAATGGCAGATAAGTGCATTAGGTTTAAGCCCTAAATATAAAGATGAAAGTTCTTTTTTTTATATATTTATAAAGGTGGCAGAATAATGCATTAGGCTTAGGACCTAAATATAAAGATTTTAAGTTCTTTTCTTTATAATGTATCTTTCTATTATCTCCTCATTATTAACATATATTTGCGTACTATTAGCGGTCGCTTTTTTTACTTTATTAGAACGAAAAGGTTTGAGGTATATTCAAATTCGTAAAGGGCCAAATAAAGTGGGAGTAGCTGGTCTTCCTCAGCCTATTGCAGATGCTGCTAAACTTTTAACAAAAGAAATTGCTAAGCCAACTATGGCAAATTATTCTCCTTATTTTGGAGCGCCTATTTTTAGTTTCGTTTTAGCTCTTCTTTTATGACAGTTATATCCAAGTCTTTATTCCTTAAGATATTTTAAATGAGGAATTCTATTTTTTCTTTGTGTATCTAGTTTAAATGTATATGGAACTTTGTTAGCTGGATGAGCTTCTAATTCTAAATATGCTCTTTTAGGAAGTCTTCGAGCTATTGCTCAAACAATTTCTTACGAAATTAGTATAGCTTTAATTCTGTTATTTCCTTTATTTTTAGTTGGAACTTTTAGATTTATCGAAATTAAAGAATCTCAGGAATATATTTGATTAAGATTTTTAATATTTCCAGTATCTTTAATATGATTTGTTACTTGTGTAGCTGAAACTAATCGTGCTCCTTTCGATTTTGCCGAAGGAGAATCCGAATTAGTATCGGGATTTAATATTGAATATGGCTCAGCAGGTTTTGCTTTAATTTTTTTAGCTGAATATGCTAATATTTTAATTATAAGGCTTCTTTCTGCCCTTCTATTTTTTGGTGGTTCTTCAATAATTATTTTTGAAAGTGATATTGCTTTTATATTAAAAATTTTATTCTTTGCATTTGTTTTTATTTGAGTTCGTGGTAGATACCCTCGTTTTCGTTATGATCTGTTAATAAATTTAACTTGAAAAAGCTTTCTTCCTGCTTCTTTATGCTTTTTATTATTAATTTATATTTTAAGGTATTTATTATATTATTAACCGAAACTGTAGTTTAAATAAAACATTAGCATTGGAAGTTAAAAATTAGGTTATAATCCTACAGTTCGACAATGACAGCATCAATTCTTATAGCGTTTGTAATATCTAGAGTTTTTATATTTCCTTTAATAGCTCAACCACTAAGTTTAGGATTATCTATTATAATTTCAACTGGTTTAATATGTATGTTAGCTTCAATACTTCTTTCTTCTTGATATGGTTATATTCTTTTTTTAATTTACGTTGGAGGTCTATTAGTTATATTTGCATATGTATCTGCTCTTTCTCCTAATGTTTTATTTACAGGTATAGGCGCCTTTATTTTATTTGCCTTTTTGTTAATTTTATCAACTATTGTTTTTTATTTTTATAGTTTTACAGATACTAATATAATTTCTTATGCATCAGAACTGTCAGAATTAAAAAGTTTAAAAACTTATGGAAGACAATTAGTATCTCCACACACCACTTCTATTTTAGTTGGTTTGGGAATTATTTTATTAATTAACTTAGTAGTTGTAGTAAAAATTTGCTATTATCAACAAGCACCACTTCGTCCTTTTAGTAAATAATTTTATTGTATGCGTAGACCATTACGAAAATCACATCCTATTTTAAAAATAGTAAATAACTTATTGGTTGATCTTCCAGCTCCTTTAAATCTTTCTGTATGATGAAATTTTGGTTCACTTTTAGGTTTATGTCTAGTTATTCAAATTTTGACTGGATTATTTCTTTCTATACATTATACAGCACATGTTGACTTAGCATTTAGTTCTGTAGTTCATATTAGACGAGATGTTAGTTATGGTTGACTTTTACGAGCTATTCATGCTAATGGAGCTTCTTGATTTTTTATTTGTATTTATTTTCATATTGGGCGTGGAATATATTATGGATCCCATGTAAATATACATACATGAAATATTGGTGTTGTACTTCTATTATTAACCATAGGAACCGCTTTTCTAGGTTATGTACTTCCTTGAGGTCAAATATCCTTTTGAGGAGCTACAGTAATTACTAACTTGTTGTCTGCCGTTCCTTATTTAGGTAAAATACTTGTAGAATGAGTTTGAGGAGGATTTGCTGTTGATAATGCAACTTTAACTCGATTCTTCGCTCTACATTTTTTACTTCCTTTTGCTATTGCTGGTTTAACTATATTACATCTATTATTTCTTCATGAAACAGGCTCTAATAATCCATTAGGTTTAAATAGAGATGGTGACAAAGTACCATTTCATTCATATTATAGATTTAAGGATTTAGTAGGTTTTGTTGTAATATTAGGCTTATTAACTTTTTTAGTATTATTTTTTCCTCAATTATTAACAGACCCTGAAAATTTTATTCCTGCAAATCCATTAGTTACTCCAGTTCATATTCAACCGGAATGATATTTTCTTTTTGCATATGCTATTTTACGTTCAATTCCTAATAAACTTGGAGGTGTTATTGCTTTAGTAGCCTCTGTAGTAATTTTATTTATTGTACCTTTAACTCATTTAGGAAAATTTCGATCATTTTCATTTTATCCTTTAAATCAAATTTTATTTTGAACTTTTCTTGGAATTTTTCTTATTTTAACTTGAATTGGTAGTTGTCCAGTAGAAGCTCCTTATGAACAAATTGGTCAGGTATTTACAGTCCTATATTTTATATATTTTATTTTAGTTCCATTAACTCAAATACTATGAGATAATATTTTAGATTTTTAAAACATATAGTTGTTATCCATGGGGAATATTTGTCTTGAAAACAAATCTTGAGTGTTCGAATCACTCAACAACTTAAATATAGTTTAATAGTTAGTAATAGAAGTAGATATACTTAACCTTTGATTTACAAGACCAATGCTCCTATTTGAGCTACTATTACTTATGATATGAGAACATTTTCCTTAACTTTAATTAGTATATTAGGATTTATAATAGCATTAATTGCTTTATCTTTACAATATAAACACCTATTAAGAATTTTATTAAGATTAGAAGCTGCTACTATAAATTTATTTATTATAATATTTTCTTTAGCAAATAATATATCTTTTAATGGAGAAATATCTTTAATTTTAATTACTCTTGGAGCATGTGAAGCAAGTCTTGGTTTATCTATTTTAGTTTCAATAATTCGAGCTCAAGGAAATGATTACGTTTCTAGATTTTCTTCACAAAAGTGCTAGGTATTATTATAATAACATCTTTTTCATTGTTTATTAGATCTAAAGTTTGAAGATGATATCAAAAAATTTGGGTTCTATCACTAATTAGTTTGCTTTCTTTTTTTCACCTTTTTAGTTCTTCATGAAATTATGAACAATTTAATATATATATAACTCAGGATTCTATATCTTCAATATTAATTTCCTTAACTTTATGAATTGGCTTAATAATAATAATTGCAAGACAATCAAGGGTTAAAATAAAAGAAAATAGAAGAAATTTATTTTGTTTATTTATTTTATTATTAACATTAGTTTTAATTGCAGCTTTTTCAATAACTAGAGTTATACATTTCTATTTTCTTTTTGAAGCGTCTCTTATTCCTACTTTAATATTAATTTTAGGATGAGGCTATCAACCGGAACGTTTACAAGCTGGAATATATATAATAATTTATACAGTGGCAGCATCTCTACCACTTTTATTAATTATTATTTGAATAATAAGAGAAATTTCTTCTTCAAATATATTAATAATTTCAAGTTTACGTTTTGAATATGTAGATATCAATATAAAATGAACTTGAAATTTTATAACATTTATAATTTTTACTGCCATACTCGTTAAGTTACCTATATTTACAGTACATTTATGGTTACCTAAAGCCCATGTAGAAGCTCCTGTAGCCGGTTCAATAGTACTAGCAGCCATTCTTCTAAAACTAGGAGGTTATGGAATTTTACGAATATATCAGTACTTTAATTTTTTTTACTCTAGTTCTATTATCCTAATTTTTTCCTTAGGTTTATGAGGAGGAGTTCTTACAAGAATTATTTGTTTTCGACAAATTGATTTTAAATCATTAATTGCTTATTCTTCTGTAGGACATATATCCCTTATATTAGCTGGTGCTTYTTCTAATAGTTCATGAGGATGAAGAGGAGCATTAGTATTAATAATTTCTCATGGATTTTGTTCCTCAGCCTTATTTGCTCTTGCTAATTTTACTTATGAAAAAGTTCACAGACGAAGATTATTTTTAGCTAAAGGAATACTTATATTATTACCATTATTGACTCTTTGATGATTTATATTTTCTATTATAAATATAGCAGCCCCTCCAAGAATTAATCTTTTAGGAGAAATTATAATTTTTCCATCTATTCTTTTTAGTTCTTCTTATTATTTGTTATCATTAGGACTTATAAGATTTTTAGCAGCTTTGTATAGAATATATTTATTTACATGCAGTCAACATGGTGGAAGTCCTAAATATATTAAACCATTTTCTAATTTTAGATCATTAGGTTATTCTTTACTTTTTCTCCATTGATTACCAGCTAATGCTTTAATTATAAAAAGAGAAATCGTATTTATATGAATATAATTTAAAATTAAGTTAGTTTAAAAACAAAACATTAGTTTGTGGAACTAAAAATAAGATATATTCTTACTTAATCATGTTTCTTAAACTTAAATCTTCTTCTATTAGTTCTTTATTTTTACTTTTTTATAGATTAATAATCTTTCCAATTACCTGTTATTTTATTATAAACAATTTATCTTACTTAATTGAATGAAGAATTTTTACTATAAGTTCCTGTACTATAAGATTCTCTATCATTATTGATCCCATTAGACTGAGATTTAGAAACGTAGTCTGCTTAATTTCAGGTTGTGTTATAATATTTTCATCAAGATATATAAGTCATGACCCATTTTTAAAACGATTTACTTGATTAGTTATATTGTTTGTTATATCAATAAATTTATTAGTTTTTATTCCAAGACTACCAGCCCTTCTTTTAGGATGAGATGGATTAGGAATTGTTTCTTTTGCTTTAGTTATTTATTACCAAAATATAAAATCATTAGGAGCCGGGATACTAACTGTTTTAGCAAATCGAATTGGAGATGTAATAATTTTAATTTCCATTGGTATTCTAGTACTTCAAGGTCATTGATTAATTACTTTAATATTTGATTTTCATTTAAATGTTATAGTAGCATTAACTATTCTGATCGCAGCCATAACAAAAAGAGCTCAAATCCCTTTTTCTAGATGATTACCAGCTGCAATAGCCGCTCCAACTCCTGTCTCAGCTTTAGTTCACTCTTCAACCTTAGTTACAGCAGGTGTATTTTTATTGATTCGCTTTTTTCCTTTTTTAACAACTTGTTCATTTTTTAAGCCAACTCTTTTATTTGTTTCAGTATTGACTTTATTAATAGCAGGAATTGGAGCTAATTATGAAAATGATTTAAAAAAGATTATTGCTCTTTCTACCTTAAGTCAATTAGGTGTAATAATAATAAGTTTAGGGATAGGAATATCAAATCTTGCATTATTTCATTTATATACACATGCACTTTTTAAAGCAATATTATTTCTTTGTGCTGGAGCCATTATTCATAATAGAGCTAACACCCAAGATATTCGTTGCATAGGAATGATATTCAGACAGGCTCCCTTAACTATTGCTTGTATAAATATTGCCAATTTATCATTATGCGGTGCCCCTTTTTTAAGTGGATTTTATTCAAAAGATCTTATTTTAGAAATTTCTTTATTTGAACCAACAAATTTATTAATAGTTATTTTAATTTTTTTAGCTACTGGAATAACTGCTGCCTATTCTTTGCGTCTTTCCTTTTGTTCTTTATGAAGAACAGCTAAAAATCTACCAATACATGCTAAACATGAAAAAGATTACTATATTAATTCTTCTACAGTTATTCTTAGGTTATGTGCGATTTCAGCTGGATTTTTTTTACAAAATATTTTTCTTTCTTTTAATCCATGCCCTTTTATTATTCCATTTGCTTATAAAATGCTGACTATTACAGTTATTCTTTTAGGTATTTTTTTTGCAGCAATTCTTTGAGATGAAGACTTTTTTCCCAGAAAAATAAATAAAATAAAATACTTTTTTACAACTATGTGATTTCTTGCTCCAATTAGAGCTCAACCTTTAACTAGCTTTTCAATACTATTGGGAACAAATTTAATAAAATCAATTGACCAAGGTTGACTTGAAATTATAGGAGGACAAGGAACCTTAATATTAGTAAGTTCTTTATCTAAAGAAAACCAAGGAATTCAAATAAAATCATTTAATTTTCTTATTAGATTAATAATTTTCGCTTTATTCATTATTTTAATAAAAAATATTTTATTCTAAAAATTCTAATAGCTTATAATTAAGAGCATAGCACTGAAGATGCTAAGGAAGCGGTTACGCTTTAGGATATATGCCAGCGCTATCTAAAAAGCGCTGGCTATTATAAGAACAAATTTTACTCTTTTTATGGGACGAAATCCTTTTCATTTAGTAGAATTTAGACCATGACCTTTAACTGGTTCTATAGGAGCTTTATTTTTAACTTCTGGATTAGCAGGTTGATTTCATGGGTATTCATATATTACTATGGTTTTAGGTTTAATTTTAATTGCTGTAACAATGGTTCAATGATGACGAGATGTTATTCGAGAAGCAACTTTTCAAGGATTTCATACAATACAGGTATCTAAAGGACTTCGATGGGGAATAATTTTATTTATTGTTTCTGAAGTATGTTTCTTCTTTGCTTTTTTCTGAGCTTATTTTCATAGAAGTTTGGCTCCTAGAATTGAATTAGGTTCTTGTTGACCTCCTATAGGAATTACCCCTTTAAATCCTTTTGAAGTTCCTTTATTAAATACAGGAGTCTTACTTGCTTCTGGGGTAACAGTTACATGAGCTCATCATAGATTAATAGAAGGTGATCGGTTAGGTGGTACTCAAGGTTTAGCTATTACTGTAATTTTAGGTGGTTATTTTAGTTTTTTACAAGGTATGGAATATTATGAAGCTAGTTTTACAATTGCTGATGGAGCATATGGATCTACGTTTTTTGTAGCAACAGGATTTCATGGATTACATGTATTAATCGGGAGAACTTTTTTATCTGTTTGCTTAGCTCGAGTATGATTACAACATTTTTCTACGGGTCATCATTTTGGTTTTGAAGCAGCTGCTTGATATTGACATTTTGTAGATGTAGTTTGATTATTTTTATATCTATGTATTTATTGATGAGGATGTTAATATTTAATTGTTAATAAATTAAGATCTTAGATGACTGAGACATAAGTGTTAGATTTTTAATCTAAAGACGGCATAAATATAAAATGCCTCTAAGAGTTAAGACTTAATACTTTAAATAAAAAGATTTGATTTGCATTCAAAAAATAGATTACTAAATCTTTAGGTCATGTATATAAGTAAATGTACAAAAAGCGAGAAATTTGCATCCGGTTTCGGCCCGTATTTTAGAGGTGAAAGTCCTTTTTTGTATTTTAAACAAAAGCCAAAAATTAGAGGCGCCTATCTGTTAATTAGGAGAATGTAAAATAGATTACTTGTTTAGTTTAAACTAATGGTATTACGCCGGATGAACGGAAATCATTGATGTTGATTAATATGGAATAATTTATTTCTAATACTATAATGTTAAGAACTGTTTTAAGAAGAGTAATTGGTTTAGCTTTGTCAATTTTAGTTATATCATTAGGATGAATTTTATCTAAACGAGCTCTAAGAGATCGAGAAAAAAATTCTCCTTTTGAATGTGGGTTTGATCCTATTAAATCGGCACGATTACCTTTTTCCTTACGATTTTTTTTATTAGCTATTATTTTTTTAATTTTTGATGTAGAAATTGTTCTATTATTTCCGGTATTAGTAGGAATAAGGATAGGATTTTCTTTTAATATAATATTTTGTTCATTTGTTTTTTTAGTTATTTTACTTGTAGGATTATTTCATGAATGAAATGAAGGATCTTTAGATTGAGCACAATAAAGAAAAAACTAGGAGTAAAACAGGGCTGCTAACTTTGTTTTGGGTGATTCGAGTTCATCCTTTTTCTTATGTTTTCAGGATTACCTTTTGGATTTTTATTTATTTTTACTATAACTTTCGGAACCTTATTTTCAATTTCTTCATCTCATTGATTAGGAATTTGAGCTGGGTTAGAAATTAATCTAATTGGGTTTTTGCCTATTTTAGTTTATCAAAAGAGGATATCAGAAAGAGAGTCGGCTGTAAAATATTTTATTGTTCAGGCTTTAGGTTCTAGTCTACTAATATTTGGAAGATTAAGAGGATGTAGGATTTTATTCAGATGAGAAAATATTAGGAGATTAGATTTTTCTTTAATAAGTCTTTTAATTATTAGAAGAGGATTAATTACCAAAATGGGTATATTTCCATTTCATTATTGATTGCCAAGAGTTATAGCTGGTCTTCCTTGAGTTTCATGTATGCTTTTAGCAACTTGGCAAAAAATTGCTCCAATTTTATTGATTAATTCTTTATTTGAATTAAATTTTATATATTACTTTATATTAACAATTTGTTTTTTAGCTGGGACTTCAAGAATTGTAGGAGGAATTGGTGGTATAAATCAAACTCAAATTCGAGCAATTCTTGCTTATTCATCTATTGGACATTTAGGTTGAATAGTATTTGCTTTATCTCAAAGAGTTTGAGCTATAAAGATATATTTTTCAATTTATATTTTGATTTCTTTGTGTATTTTTATTAATTTATGATATATAAATTTAAATATTATAAAAAGTTTAAATACGTTAATAAAATTTAGTGTATATAGAAGTACTAGAGTAATAGTAATGCTTATATCTTTAGGTGGATTACCTCCTTTATTAGGATTTATTTCTAAATGAGTTGTAATTGTTAGTAGCATAAATAATATTTTTTGATCATTTTTACTTTTATTAATTTTAGGATCTGTGATAAGTTTATTTTATTATTTAAGTTTGTATTTTTCTGTATTTTTAGGATCTTCTAAAAAGTTTTATCTTAAAAGAATGACTAATGAAGGATTAAGATTTTTTACAATATCAAGATTATTTATAAATTTAGTAGGAGGTGTCTTTCTTCTTTTTTTAAATATTTTAATGAGAATTTAATTA